TCCGAACCCGAACATAAAAGAAAACCTTGACTTTCACTTTAAGTAGTTGTTTCACCTAGACCCAGTGCTAGGCTAGACCCCGTAGTTGTAGAAGTAAAAAAAGTGGGAGTATCCGTAACAGTAGTTGTCCCTAACATATTAGGAAAGCAAAGCAGTTACATTTATCTTTCCATTGGAGAAGCACTACCTCGGGTTAACTCAGTCACAGACTAGCCCTATGGAGAATTTGGTTTTCCATTTCGAATTCTTTCGTTCTGCCTGCTCTTTGGAAATATAAGGCCAATAGCAACTGGCTCTTTATTCTTTAACTTGCTACTAGCAATGGAAGTGTTACCTGAGACTGCTACTAGAGAAAGAACCTAATGTAAAGAGAATGAGACTAGCAACTCCTCCTTAAAGAGAACTCCCAATTGGGGATCGACGAATCCACTTCTGTACTATTTAAATAGAAAAACGTACCGGAAGGGAGAACCCAGAAAACAAAACCGCATATAAGCGAACTACCTAATGGATCGAACGTCGAACTCCATCGAAGAGAAATGGCCTGCAAACCCTCTGCCTAAGGATAGAATCTATTACCTCTCCACTCCTGTGACTCTGGGGGAACTACTGGTACTCTTATCCGTTACGCCCTTACGACTCTTGGAAGTCTGCTTTGCTATCTTGGCTAGAAAAAGTTTGCTTGAAAACTCACTTGCGCTTACTTACTTCATTGCCCCTCCGAAAAGGGATATCCCGATTTGCTTGCCTACTTGATTGCTTCCTAAACAGGATGTGCATTTCTCCTACTCACGACGATGAAGGATTCGGCAGCGGTAGTTACAGGATCATCGTATAGCTATGAAAAGCATCTAGGAAGAAAGGACCGAGCTGATTCTATAGCTGCCTATTCTGTAACAGCTGATTCTAGCACAACTTATTCTTCTAAACTTGAAAACACCCTATTTTTCCTCAAAGAGTAAGCTGCACCCTATTCCTATTCTTGCAAAGAAAGAGCTTAGACTCCCCCTGCTACTAGCACTAGCCCTACTACTAGGGAGGGGCGGGTAAGGCAAAAAGCACAGGAAAGATCCGGCGCAGCTTCTTACCCCCTTATTTCTATTCCTTCGCCTCTTCCCGAGAACCTGAAACGGATTCGTGAACAACTGAAGCTTCTGCTTCCTCCCCGATGGTCCGGGCATTCACTCGCGTCTACGATTGTTGGGTCTTCATTCCTTCTTCCTTTCCTTGCTTCTTAACTACTCCAGTCTCTCTTAGCCCAGTCCTGAAACGGTAACTAGAGTTCTAGCATGAACTGGCTATCTTTCAAGACATGGTTGAAGAAAAGGCCAGCTACCCCTCTTTCTTTCCTTCGCCTAGGGGCTAGCTAAAGGGTAAGGCCTACTCTTTCTTTTCTTTCTATCCGCCTTGCCTCCGCCCAGCACAAGGATGGAACTAGTATAACTATCAAAGGCAGGATTTCTTGAATAATGGTTCCCTCGCATCTGGATTGTGAAACTAAACTCCAGTACTCAAGAAAGGACTGGATCGGGGAATTCCCCAACCCCGGATCTCATAAGCTAAAAGCCCAATAGTGAAGATCCTTAGACCAACGGTTCCATTCTTCTTGGTGGCTGCTCACGGGGCTTTCCCCTTGCTTAATTGGAAGGTTGTGCTCGACTAACTTCTCGCTTTCCTTCTTAAATGAATGGGCTTGTCAAGCTTTCGTCTCAATTCATATCTAGATTGAATTTCTACTTTTCTCTCCTACCAAAGCTGGTGGCCTCACCTTCTTCCTCTTATCTTATTCTATTTCATTTCGACAGGAAAAGCCGGGAGAATAGAATATGAGAAAGAAGAAAAGGAAGAAGTGAGACTATAACCAGAAAAATAAGAAATATGAGAAAGAAGAGAAAAGAGCCTCTTTCTTTACTTTAGTCAGTGAGTGAATCATGAAAGCGGCGGGCCCAATGAACTCTCCAATCGTGCACCGAAATGGAGCCGGAGAGTCGGTAACCGTCAGATCGCCTACGATCCTATCTGACTAGAGTGAATGGGATATTGGACTATGCTTGGAGGGTCAAATCATGCTAGCAATATGTTTAACACATTTAATTCGTACTCGTCATTGATGTCACGGCCGGGAATCGAACCTGTGCGCCGCTCACTGCCTTTCCTACTAATCTAAGAGTTCAGTTTCAGACCGACAGGTTCTATCTAATTGCAGAACGTAGATAAAGAGAAGAGGAATCCAATTCCCTTTCCTTCTTTCTTGTCTATGGCACCCATCTGGCAAGGCCTAGCCGACCCGACATAATGTCATATACGAACAAGAACCATCCCGGTGGAGTTCTCGTATGGTACGAGAATACACCACTTGAAGCGGCCGAACGATTTCCAGCTTTTCCCTGGTCCGAGTGGCCCATATCAGCGCTCTACTTCTCCAATTTTACCTCGACCTCCGCCTTCGCCGGTTGACTGTCAGGCCTTTCGATCCCGAGACCCAGCCTACCAAGGGGCA